AAAAGAATGGTGTTTTCTTTGATGACATAAGTTCCACTTGTAATGTAATAAGTAATAAGAGTTAGAAGTTTCGGGTAATTACTTTTTATTTTTTTCCCCAGATCTATTTTTTTATCCTACCTCTATTCATGATTAGTAATCACGAACCCTCTATCAACAGGATAAAAAAGTGAATTAATTTCTCCTTCCGAGGAATTAGAATTAGGGAAAATAAAAAAAAAATTTATCTGGCCTTCTTACGTATTAATATATACAATAAAAAAAATATCGAAATCAAAATAAAAAGAAATAAATATAAAATAGAGAATAGAAGTTATTTCTATATCTATCGATAACCCTCATTTTTTACTATGAATCCCCGTTTGTTGGATGGATGGATCCGGATTAGTTAGAGTCGCAAACTCCTAATAAAATCTTTGTATTTTCATAATAAACTCCTTATTAGATTAGAAAGAAGATAAGGATGGGAGAAGAGAAGAATAATAAAATCTATTAATAAAGCGAATTATCATACATATTCGTGTAGAAAGATGAATGGGTACACTTAATTTATTTAGTTCTACATTGCACTTATTAACTACTTCTTCTTATTATTCTTATTAACTTATTAACTTAACTTAATTACTTAATTATTTATTATTATTATTTATTATTATTATTTTATTATTATTATTTATTTATTATTATTTTTTTTTATTTATTATTATTATTTATTTAATTTATATTATTATTATTTATTTAATTTATATTATTATTATTTATTTAATTTAAGTTAAGTATTTATTTAAGTTAAGTTAAGTACTCAGTAAATATTATATTAATTAGTAAATATTATATTCTAAATATTAATAATTTCTAAATATTAACTAAACTAAATATTAATAAACTAAATATTAACTAAATCTAAAATATTAACTAAATATTAATAATATTATAAATAAAATAAAGTTTATGATATATACTTAGAATAGATATACTTATCATAAGATATCTTTCTCTTTCTAATAGATAGAAATATTAAATCGAGGCACCCATTCTATGACAGATCTCAACTTACCCTCTATTTTTGTGCCTTTAGTGGGCCTAGTATTTCCGGCAATTGCAATGGCTTCTTTATCTCTTCATGTCCAAAAAAATAAGATTGTCTAGATCCGATGGGACCAAATCTCATCAATTTATTTCAAAACTGGATCATAATACAGATATTTATTTAGTGTAATGTAATATGGTACGATATGTGACTCTTTCCGAACACAAATGAAAGAACTGTTATGCATTTATGCGGATATACGATATCCGCATAAATGCATGTATATGCAGGTATAGCCGGTTAAAAATGGATCGGCGAATATTTTATTTAAATGGAAAGTCAATGTATCTAACAAATTACTTCTAACGGTTTACATCAGAATAGTGCTAGTTAATGAAAGTTTCTTCGGGATCAAGAAAGTAAAATTAATTTGGGTTATTTTCTCAATTCCAATCGAATGCAACTGGATCTAGTAGAGTATGAATTGGCGATCAGAACATATATGGATAGAACTTATAACGGGGTCTCGAAAAACAAGTAATTTTTTCTGGGCCTGTATCCTTTTTTTAGGTTCACTAGGATTCTTAGTGGTTGGAACTTCCAGTTATCTTGGTAGGAATGTGATATCCGTATTTCCATCTCAGCAAATTCTTTTTTTTCCACAAGGAATCGTGATGTCTTTCTATGGGATCGCAGGTCTATTCATTAGCTCCTATTTGTGGTGCACAATTTCATGGAATGTAGGTAGTGGTTATGACCGATTCGATAGAAAAGAAGGAATAGTGTGTATTTTTCGTTGGGGATTTCCTGGAATAAATCGTCGTATCTTCCTTCGCTTACTTATGAGAGATATCCAATCAATCAGAATGGAGGTTAAAGAGGGTCTTTATCCTCGTCGTGTCCTTTATATAGAAATCAGAGGCCAAGGAGCCATTCCCTTGACTCGTACTGATGAGTATTTTACTCCACGAGAAATTGAACAAAAAGCTGCCGAATTGGCCTATTTCTTACGCGTACCAATTGAAGTATTTTGAAATGAACTGAAGAAAAAATGGAAAAAGAACTTGCAAATTTCCTTTTTAATACAACCGTCGACTCTATCTGATATTTCTCTGAAGTACGAGTTCTATAAAAAAAAAGGTATTGAACCTACGGATCTATTCCTATTTTTGTGTAAAAATTTATATCTCGGATCTAGAAGGAATATAGAAATAGAATAAGGGTCCTTTTCTTTTAGGATAAGATAAAAATGAAAAAAAAAAAGAAAGCCTGGGTTCCCCTCCCATATATTTCATCCATAATATTTTTGCCCTGGTGGGTCTCTTTCTCATTTAATAAGTGTCTGGAACCTTGGGTTACTAATTGGTGGAATACCGGGAAATCCGAAACTTTTTTGAATGATATTCAAGAGAAAAACGTTCTAGAAAGATTCATAGAATTGGAAGAACTATTCCTCTTGGATGAAATGATAAAGGATTACCCGGAAATGCATATACAAAAACTTCGTATAGGAATACACAAGGAAACGATACAATTGGTCAAAACACACAATGAATATCATCTCCATATCATTTTGGATTTCTCGACAAATATAATTTGTTTCGCTATTCTAAGTGGTTATTTTATTCTGGGTAATGAAGAACTTGTCATTCTTAATTCTTGGATTCAGGAATTCCTCTATAACTTAAGTGACACAATAAAAGCTTTTTTGATTCTTTTAGTTACTGATTTATGGATCGGATTTCATTCAACCCATGGTTGGGAACTAATGATTGGTTCGGTCTACAACGATTTTGGATTGGTTCATAACGATCAAATTATATCTAGTCTTGTTTCCACTTTTCCAGTTATTCTAGATACAATTGTGAAATATTGGATCTTCTATTATTTAAATCGTGTATCTCCTTCACTTGTAGTCATTTATCATTCAATGAATGAATGAAGAACTCATTTGATTTCCTGATATGAATCAAATCAGAATCTTTCTTCGTATATAAAGAAAGCATTTTCAATCTTACTTAATTCTTTATACTTCTAGCTTTTCAAGGTATTCGTCTTATATTCCAGTACAATTATCCCAGTACAATGACAAACTCGTGTATAGGGAACTATACTAGCTACCTATCTAAATTTATTGTAGAAATTCCGGGATCAATGATTGGACATGCAAAATAGAAATACTTTTTCTTGGGTAAAGGAACAGATGACTCAATCGATTTCTGTATCGATCATGATATATGTAATAACTTGGGCATCTATTTCAAATGCATATCCCATTTTTGCGCAGCAGGGTTATGAAAACCCACGAGAAGCAACTGGACGAATTGTATGTGCCAATTGCCATTTAGCTAATAAGCCCGTGGATATTGAAGTTCCGCAAGCCGTGCTTCCTGATACTGTATTTGAAGCAGTTGTTCGAATCCCTTATGATATACAACTGAAACAAGTTCTTGCTAATGGTAAAAAGGGGGCGTTGAATGTAGGGGCTGTTCTTATTTTACCCGAGGGATTCGAATTAGCCCCCCCCGATCGTATTTCTCCCGAGGTGAGAGAAAAGATGGGAAATCTGTCTTTTCAGAGTTATCGTCCCAATAAAAGAAATATTCTTGTGATAGGTCCTGTTCCCGGTCAGAAATATAGTGAAATCGCCTTTCCCATTCTTTCCCCCGACCCTGCTACGAAGAAAGACGTTCACTTCTTAAAATATCCCATATATGTAGGTGGGAACAGAGGAAGGGGTCAGATTTATCCTGATGGGAGCAAGAGTAACAATACAGTCTATAATGCGACATCAGCAGGTATAGTAAGCAGAATAGTACGTAAAGAAAAAGGAGGATATGAAATAACCATAGTTGATGCATCGGATGGACATCAAGTGGTTGATATTATACCTCCAGGACCAGAACTTCTTGTTTCAGAGGGTGAATCCATCAAGCTTGATCAACCATTAACAAGCAATCCCAATGTAGGAGGGTTTGGTCAGGGAGATGCAGAAATAGTGCTTCAAGATCCATTACGTGTCCAAGGCCTTTTGTTCTTCTTGGCATCTGTTATTTTGGCACAAGTTTTTTTGGTTCTTAAAAAGAAACAGTTTGAAAAGGTTCAATTGTATGAAATGAATTTCTAGGTCCAGAAATTCCTTAACAAAAAGTTGGTAAAAAGTAACAAATTATTGTCGATCGATACAATTATGTATGATCAAAAAATTCTGTAAACCTTTTTGTTTATATTGTTTTTGTTTTGTTTGTGGGATGTCTGGAATTCATTACGTGTATCCCATTCCTAGTAATAGACTATAGGCATACAAATACAACGGAAGGATGGGAAAAATGAAAGGAACAAATACTTTTAGGGGGGATTACTAGTCTTCCTAATCTTCTATTCGACACAAGAAAAAGGACTTTCCACCCCTTTCTTGTGTCGTCTTGTATCGAAATAATAATGATTTTTTCTCCTGTTCGTCAAAGATTACTATTCCTTTCCTTGCTTTCCGGATCTATCGAAACTCCTTTGTTTAGATTCATAAGAAGTAGTAGACAAACAAAAAGAAAGGGTTAGGGGAGGATAAATTCATTGAACAAATAGAACTTCTTTAATTATTCAATTAATTTAAACTTCTAATTTAGAAAAATTTTTCAAACAAAAAAAACTTTTACTGTTCCGGTTGAAAGGCAAATTAGATTTTTACAAATATCCAAATCCTTATTTATTTTATTATCTCATCAGAATTTTTATAGAATAAGGTTCTATTAATTTAGAAATTTAGAATAGAAAGAATTTGCAGGATGTCTCATCCGTAGAAATCCATATAATATTAATATTGGATTATCCAGAAAATCGATTGATTCTTTCTTTTTTGTTGCTTTGTAAGAGTTCGTATTATGGAGGAACGACAGAGACTATGAATCAATCAATAGATTTAATTCTTCAATTTATTAAGATAAGAAACAAAGGATCCGTTTTGTCATTT